TGTAACGAACAAAAAAAAAAAAACAAATACAAATATGAGTAGTGGGGGTATAATAGGGAAAGGGTACAAAATCCATAAAAAAAAAAGAGAAGAAGGTGGGTAGAAAAACTTATTAGATACCATCGACTCCGGTATCTAATAAGTTCTACCTACTATTGGATTTGAACCAATGACTCCCGCCGTATGAAAGCAATACTCTAACCACTGGGTTAAGTAGGTCATTTATCATCACAAAGAGAAAGAAAAAATGGGACCCATCACATCGGGGATTATAGACGGAATATTACTTCTCAGCAATACCAATCCTTGGCAGGAAACGAATCGGAGAGTTATCATGTGGGATTATGGAATATCCATCTTGACAAGAAATTATCTAGATGTTAATATGTCTATGACAAGGGCTATAGCTCAGTTAGGTAGAGCACCTCGTTTACACGCGCGCCAATGCTTTTTCAGAGGAGTCCATCATACAATCAACAGAATTGATCTTATTGAGAAATCGATGTCTTACTCCATGGATTCGAGGGAACAAGAGAACAATAGCCTGACAAATATTTTGTTCGGTCCGATTCAGGTGCCAATTCAGGTACCAAATAGAACCCATCATTGGTTTGATCATTGATAAGGTGAATACCCAGTCCCTTCAATGCTAGGCATAATGAGGATAAGGACCTCAAAATAACCTCTTTTCGTCCTATGAACTTTAAGGTGTATGAAGTATCATATTTGACTCTTGGGGCGGATTGATAGAGACTCCATTTAACTTAGGTTGATCTAGGCCGGAGGCAGACCTACGTCAGGGTAACCCTTCTTTGAAACACTTTGGTATTGCTCCCGGATCAGAATTCAAATAATGAATCCGAGCGCATGGAGCCATCTCGTTATCTTCCTGTCAAGAAAAAATATGGTGGACTAGCCGATCTTTTTATCAGTTAATGAAAGAGCCCAATGCAAAAAAAAAACGCATGTTGGGTCTTTGAAACAGTTCGAATCATTTCGATAATAATAAGTTTGATCTGTTTTACCGAGAAGGTCTACGGTTCGAGTCCGTATAGCCCTATACATTTTTTTATTCATTTCCTAATTAGTGCGTGTGACCGGCCGGTTGATTGTTCCATAGAAATGGAATCATTCCCACAGGATCACGGAGATCCCTCGGGGCTTGAAAACGATAATTTATTCCAATGGATCCAATCGGATCGGTATTTTCAAATCTCGGATAAACAAACCCATTCTTCTTCATTAATCTTCGTCTGTGAATGACATACGGCCTTTTTCCTCTTTTATTTGTCCATGATCCAAGATTTAGTGATACACCTTTGCTTTGGTATACCCAAGTCAATTTATGAAGTCAAAATCATAACATGAGCCTGGCTCAAGAAAAACTCCAACCTGACCCAACCAAATCAAATCCAAATTCAATCTAATAGTAAGTTACATTATCTAGAACCTATTCTTGTTCTTGTATTTGTAGAAAAGCCAGAGTTTCAAAAACGAAGCTCTTTGGTAAGTTTCATTGTACAATAGGCTTTTCTTCGTATAACCGGCTTAGCAAAGCAAGTAGTCATTTTTCTGTACAATACTTAAACTTATAACTTCTTTTTTTTTATTCCAATCTACCCAATCCAATTTGTTCATCATTCCAATTCTACCAATGCAGACTTTATCTAAAAAGATTAGGGCCCATTTGAACTTGAATGAGTTAGGAATCCCCCGACGTATCGCCTTTTGGCAGAACAACAATCCCAATTCATTGTTTTAGAGACAATGAATTGGTCCTAAATGTATCAACGCACCCTCTTCTATTTCTATGTTCTATGAGTTGGTTTTGGGATGGGGAGATTTTGTCTATCGAATCGGTCGATGCATTCCGTTTTCGTATCCGTATCAAATCAATAGAAACAATAATCCTCTATCCGGATCTTAATGACTTAATGAAAAGAATACACCAACACAGCCACGTAGAATATACCATAAATCCCGAGATGGAAATTCCTAGAAATTCTATTACATCTGACTACTGACTATATTCTAAATCACTAAGAAAAAAAAAAAAAGAGAGAGAGAGAAAAAATGGGCCAGACCTCCTCTTTGGCTCTATTATATTAATAGAATATTGAAATTCTTTATGTTTAATATTTCATTTAATCTTATTTGAATAATATTGTTTGAATATTATTTCAATTTCAATTCATATTATTTAAAATATTCTTTAAAAAAAATTCCTTAATTCCTTTTTTTGTTTGATAGAAAACCCGAGGCAAGGTAGGAGAGAGTTTGATTTGTATAATAGCATTATATGTCTACACCATATCTAAATAGAATCGAAGTAAGTGTAAGTGGGATTCCGTTGGATGAATCTTGAGACGATACATGACCCACAACAAGTAAACAAACGAAACTATGTGGTTTGATCAAAATTGTTGTTTCGACTAATGCAGTTATGGATGAATTGAGAATTCCAATTTGAATCAACTAATTCGGTATATTCCACATTAAT